AGACCTGAAGTAACAAAGCCCTGGGTAAAAATAGCACTTGGTCCAATTATTGTGCTTAGAAGATTTGGATTTTTTTTGAAATACGGAACTATATGAATAAGGGAAAAACTCCATGAAAGAAAGATTAATGATTCATATAAATCACTTAGTGGAAAATGTCTCGAATAAGTCCAACGAGTAATTAATAATCCTGTTATACAGAAAAAAGTCATTATCATGCCCTTTTCGGATGAATCATATACTTTTACGATTTCATCGACTAAAAAGGTTATCAAATGAATTGTAATTATAATTGAAACGATCGAAAAACAAATATGAGTTAATATATGTTCTAAGGTTGAAAATATCATAAAAAAAAAGAGTCCCTTAATTATAAAATAGAAATCGGCAATTGAATTCATTATAGGATCTATTTACTTTTTTTAGGAGATGATATGCCGCTACTCGGACTCGAACCGAGATGCTCTCGCACTGCTTCCTAAGAGCAGCGTGTCTACCAATTTCACCATAGCGGCTTGTCTTGAACTCATAATAGCCTATGAATAAGCAATCGTCTAGATTTAAGAATTCAATTGGGTGGAATATTTTTTAGGAAAGATTCAAATTGGTGAATAAAAATCCGTTCAAATAGGTATTTGAAGGTTCATTTTTTAGCTTAGGGTCTTAGTTTTATTGGGTATTTTATACTCCTGAACTCTTGTAAAACCCGATCGTCCTACTATGAATTAAGGGATAGAACCCCCCAAAAAAAACATTTTTCTTTTAATGTTAATGAACTGTTTTTGATTTATTTGAGTTCAAAAAGTGAAACAAAAAATCCATTTTATCAATGAACATAAAAAAGAACCTATTTTGGATCATTCAAAATTGACACATATTTAGCCAGAATATCTTCACTAAAGGTTTTTGCCTGGATTGATGGTGAGAGATATATGGGGGTTTATAGTATAGGAGACTTCAGAGAAAATTAAAAAGTAATAAAGTTTCACAAAAAAGTTTAGAATTTTAATCAATTAGGTTCAATGGTTTTAGTAACGAAAGATTTTCTATCCGCCCTTCTATAACAGAAAAAGTGGATCTATAGAAAAAGGAAACCCTTATATTATTGTAACAAATAGGTTGATGGGGAAAATAAGACTCCTCGGCTTGGAAATGATAAAATATACTAAATTTTCTTTTTAGTATCTTGTGTTTTTTTTGTCAACAAAAAGAAACTTTTTTTTTTTCGAATTTGGTAAGGTAAACAGAAGAATTCTTCTTCTACATATTCGAAGAGTGGAACGAATTCCATTTCCTATTGATTAGCTCAACAGGGAATGGAATTCGGGAATTTTATTTTCGAAATGAAATGAGTCAATTTTTGAGTCAGGACGATTCAGATTATTCCAACGTGTTATGTTTTATTACTTATTTTATTTGTTTGTCGCACAAAAAAACTTTTTGAATTCCCGCTAGAAAGAGATTTCCCTAAGGAAAATGCTTTTAACGCTGTCCAATACCCCTTCCTTTTCCAAACATTTTTACGAATACGCTTTTTTGATGCAGAAGTACGTTTTTTTGGAACTGCCATTTAAATTAAAATTAAGAGATTACTTATTGGTATAGCTGGATGTGAAAGACATCTATTGTTCAAAAAAAAGTTTGCACTTTTCTAATTCATTATGTATTTCTTTTCTAGATAATATTTTTTTCTAAAAATCTAAAAGAATAGATAAGATGGGGTGAAAAATAGGCCTAATTTGACTCGAGTTTTCAAATTCCAAGGAGACTCATCATTAATTTCTTTCTTTCATATGATTTGACCAATTGTAACTTCTTGATTTGAATATTTGAAATATTTAGCAGAAACTCAGAAAGAATAAGTAAAAAGAAATTTAAATTCTATTTTAAGTTAGTTTAAGTTAGTGCATATCTTCATTTTTTTATTGACTCCTTTCAAAAGAGGTAAGATTCGGTGAATCGGAAACAATTAATATTAATTAAGAATTAATTCACTTTTTTTATGGAACAGACATATCAATATGCGTGGATCATACTTTTCCTTCCACTTCCAGTTCCTATGTTAATAGGAGTGGGACTTCTTCTTTTTCCGACAGCAACAAAAAATCTTCGTCGTATGTGGGCTTTTCCGAGTATTTTATTGTTAAGTATAGTCATGATTTTTGCAACGAATCTATCTATTCAGCAAATAAATACCAGTTCTATCTATCAATATGTATGGTCTTGGACCCTCGATAATGATTTTTTCTTAGAATTTGGCTACTTGATTGATCCACTTACTTCTATTATGTTAATGTTAATCACTACTGTTGGAATTATTGTTCTAATTTATAGTGATAATTATATGGCTCACGATCAAGGATACTTGAGATTTTTTGCTTATATGAGTTTTTTCAGTACTTCCATGTTGGGATTAGTTACTAGTTCGAATTTGATACAAATTTATATTTTTTGGGAATTGGTTGGAATGTGTTCCTATCTATTAATAGGGTTTTGGTTC